ATCCACCATGAAATAATGGAACCATTTGTTGTTCTCCGGAAATGCCCGATGCGCTCTGATACGGAAGAATAAAATACGGAAGAATAAAAATCTGATACATACATCCTTCCCTACCGCTATTTATTTTATTACGTATTTTTTCCACAAATTCAGATCTTGCTAATGATCTAGATTCATATCAAGATCTGTAAGTATAAAGTCTAAATAAAAAAAAAGTCTTTTTTATTTTCATTGAAAGATTGATTTTCAATCGATTTGGCAATAACGAACAGATTACTAGTAATCCGTGTTGATCTTGCTAAAGTGCATATCCATATAGATATCAATATATCAGTCCCGCCTCTACCAGTTAGAACAAGACAATTCTAATTAAAAATAGAAATAGAAAGGGTTTGAATGAAATCGTAAGAATATGCATATGCATTGCATGCTGTACACTTTTTTTCCTGGGATTGTAGTTCAATTGGTCAGAGCACCGCCCTGTCAAGGCGGAAGCTGCGGGTTCGAGCCCCGTCAGTCCCGATGGATAGAAATCCAATAAAAAAATACATCAATTCATTTCTTCTGTGAAAGAGAGTCAAAATAACAAACAGAATCTCATTCCTAACGGGGATCTCTCTTTTTTTTTTCTTTTCACATTTCTCATCAAACCAATATGGTAATTTCCATTTTTTCAACTAATACTGATTGATGGAAAAGAAACATATGTGGATTAGTACAATTATTAGTAGTGTCATATTCAGGATTCCAAGAGAAAGAGATACCGTACTACTAGACCTGGCTTTTTTCGATTACTCCCGATCTGTGTAATGAAATAGAGTACTATAGAATATGTTTACCGCGAACACACACACACAAATGAAATTTGCCCGATACAAAATAAATTGAACGCAGTTCCTTTGATTTTGATAGAATACTTTAGGATTAAAAGTATATCCTTTTCTGGCTCCGATTTTGTATAACCTCAAGTACTAATTTAAATTCCTAATTATTTGCATTTTAAACAATCTATCTCATTCAAATTTCACACTGAACTTTTGATATATGTTTATCCTATTACTAATCGAAGGATGAGAATATTAAAAAAAAGTAAAGGAATTTTTGATTGGATCAGAAATCAAATTTTGAATTTGGTATGGATAAAAGATCTTCCTATGTTATACTATTCAATTCTTGACGATGAATCGATTTGATAGCTCAGATATTGTTATTCATGATATTGATCCGATTCGATATCATCGAGATGTAATTTATACCATTGAATTTAGCGACGATTGAATTTACCGACGAAAAATTTATCATCTCTATGGGATTAAATCCCGAGTTATTGCGAATTAAAGAGAAATCTAACGATGAGATTATGGAAGTAAATATTCTCGCATTTATTGCTACTGCACTGTTCATTCTAGTTCCTACTGCCTTCTTACTTATAATTTACGTAAAAACTGTAAGTCAAAGTCAAAGTGATTAATTTGACTTAAACTTGACTTCTTAGTTCTTATCAATGATGGAAGAAAAAAAATGAAAAAGGATTTCAATTTCGCGTCTTACTCTTAAATGAAATGATCGTACTAGAATCAGCAGTATTCTATGAAATCTGATAGTATGGTAGAAAGAAATAGATTTTATTTCTTTCTACCATACTATCTATTCTATTATTGTAGTGTATAAAGTTTTACTCTATAAAGATAGAGGTTTTTATTATAATATGGATCAATTTACAATATCTATCCTCATATATATATAGAATATCAATCACATATATGTAATGTACATAGCGTCCCAATTTTTTTCTTTGTTTCATCTATTTGATTTATATTGGTTCCAATCAACCTGAAATAATCAAAAGGCAACTCTTATTCTTCCGATTCGAATTTATAGATTTCTGATTATTTTCAAAGACTAATCTCGGTATTATATTAAAAAAAATCTTTTTAGCATTCCGAAGAGGTAATTGATTAAATAGTTGACAGATGATCCAGGGGTTCTATGGGAAACTTTTTCCTATTTCGAAAAGATTAGTAAAACCCAACCGATTTTTAACGTTTGAACCATGATATGAAATGAAAGCATAAATCAAATTTCGAAACTAAAATAAAAAATAATAAACCAAATAATAAAACAAGCGGTAAGCGCGTAATATGTGACTCGCCTAAGGCAAGGGCAATATCTTATTATGTGTAGTATCTCCTTAGACAACTACTATGTCTATCTTGTTTCCTATAGAAAGTGTGTATCCGCTTAATAACTAATAAAAAAAACGGATTTCTTTTCTCTTTGAAAAAAAGTGAAAGGGGGGGAATCAAAAAATAAATAAAAAAAAAAAAGGGTTCCGCGGTTCCTCATTGTCCATATATAACTTTGGTAAACGCCAGTTCAGCGAAATCGAAATTTTAGAAAGAATTCGGTTGGAATAAATTTCCTATTATTTGTATTCCCTTGACTTTAAAAATACGAACATGGGAATAATTCAAATATTTATTTAATTGAAAGAGTATTCTCTATTTCTATATTATCCATAGAATACATTACTCCACTCGAATACACTAGAATTCCGAAATGCAGATATTTTTGAATTCAATTTAGAAATTGAATTAATGAATTAAATATCAAAATGAAAAAATTTAAGAACCCCAATTGATACGGTTTGATTTTTGTTTTTTCCCTCAACTCAATTAGGTAGTACCTTTAGAGTCCACTTCTTCCCCATACTACGAGGGAAAGGGAAAATGTAAAGACTACCATTAAAGCAGCCCAAGCGAGACTTACTATATCCATGTAAATTATGTCTCCTATCTCTATCAATATGAAGGAATTATTTCATTATTGTTATTGTTCACTAATTATTATAGTATTATTCACTAATAATAGTGGAATCGCTGGTACGGAGTCAAAAAGGGATTCTGGCCTAACATCATTGACGAAAGAATCGAATAAATCAAATTATAACATCTAACAAGTTCTTATATGATTTCTAGTATAATCAGAAAACATTAAGCACAAACAAAATATCCGGAGATACCCTTGGAAGTATTAAGGGAATGAATGTTACTAACAGGTAGGAATAATAAAATAAGACCTATGCTTTATTTTGTTGCCCTCCATTTCATTAAGTAAAAAAAAATATAGAATCAAGATAGATCACTTCGCATACTCTTATTTCCATTTGATCTTTCCATTTGATCTAATCTTTACCGTCTCCCGATTGTTTCTGTAAAACAATCGGAAGACAGCCGATTAAATTCTTTCACTAGGGGTTACCGAAAAGAAAGAAATTTTTTTTGACTTTTTAATTATTAAATTAAATACAAAAATGAATATTTAATATTTTGATTTTTAATATAATTAAATTAAAATATTCTTTAATTTAATTTAATTTAATATTATTAAATATAAATAGAATAGATATTATATAGAATTATAAAACTAAAATAAATATGAAATAAAATAAAAAAAAAAAAGAAAGCCAATTAGCTATTCAATCTAACTAATATTGAATAAATGCCGGAGCGCTCATATACTTTCATGAGTCTGTATACAAAGTTTATTCCGCCCCTTCCCCAACTAAAAACGGAATTCGATTCCCTGTCCGATCTATCCCTATCCAATCTAATTCAAGACCCAGTCAGTAGACGGACACTATATTAGTAGTGGAGTGGAAGGACTATCATATCAAGATTTACCGATTCCTTTTCACTACTAGAATCTTTCTTGAATCCGAGACGCAAGGATTTATAGCATTTTAAAGAATAAAACCTGCGGATGCTTAGAATTTAGAATTAAGCAAGTCTCAAGAGTCCTTTTCCCCCGCTTGCTTCTGCTGGAAAAAAAATTGTCAAGTTTTATATCAACAAAACGGAATAAGCTATTTTGTCGATCAGGCGACACCCGGATTTGAACTGGGGAAAAAGGATTTGCAGTCCCCCGCCTTACCGCTCGGCCATGCCGCCAAAATGATACAAAATAAATATATGAGAATACCCCCCAAAAACCAAAAAGGGGGTTCTACACTTCTTTTTTTTTTTTTATTTGTTTGTATCTTCAATTCTGTTTTCCTTAATCCCATTCTTAAAAGAGACCCTTCCCCCCCTTTTTTTTCTATTGAAAAAACAAACGTGCACTTTCAGTCAAAAAAGCTAAAATTCAGGACAAATCGGAACCATTAACTATTAATTCATGAACGATTCTTGAATTTGAATTGAAAAGAAAATGTTTTTTCCTAATGAGATAAGAAAATCCAAATTGAGACATAACTAATCAGTATTTCTTTTTCAAGAAAAAAAATCCTTTTCTATTTCAATTATAACAGCAATTATCAGTATATGTAAACCCTAGAACATAAATTGTTACACAGATATTATCTAATCGGGTATCTTATCTGTATATAATACCTATAGGGAATTTTCAGGAAATTATCGTGCTCCCATTTTTTTGACAATTTTTCATTAAATAGATTGAATAGAAAATAAAAATTTAACACGACATGTGCTGTCCCGAACGAATAGGACTGCAATAAAGGAAGAGACATCTATATAGATAGCTATAGCTAGAGTTATATCTGCGCATGTTTAATAAATCCAAGCCTTATTACGCACTTCAATCGTATTCTACAAATTCTACTAAAAAAATAGGTAAAAATTTCTCTCTTCTCGGCCGAATTCGAATTCTTTTTTGAACAATAGAATCTGTGAAAAAGTTAAGTGCTAAAAAAATAAATTCTATATTGTTTCTGATTATTAGGTCTTTATCTCATCGAACAGATCAAATTCTGAATTCATTTATTTTTCTGGTATCCAATCGAATTGGATTGGAATATGTAATATCATAATAATGGTAGAAATTGAATCCATTTTTGGTTCGGATATTCTTTAAAAAACTCCATAAGTCTAGGTGTAATTTTTCAATTCCTTTCCATTTAGAATTTATATTCTATCCGTTTGTTGCAAATTCCAATTTGAGTATAAAATTATTCTATTTATTCCTCTGCTCATAGGTATTTC